GGTGTATTCAACAGCTTCGAGACTTGGGTTCAAGTTTGAATTAAATAAATTATTCAATTAAAAAATTAACTAGGGATGGAGGTAGAATAAACAGGGTGGGGCCTAGATCTAGGACAAGACTCTTATACAAGGTACTTAAATGTAAATGAAATACTGTGATTTGAATTTGAAATAAAGTTTAGAAATTTTTTTAGTATATTGATTGCAGCGAAAGTTTTCATAATTGGATTTCAAGTTAATAACTTCTATTTATCCTTCCTTCCTTCTTCTTCGTTTCGGATCGAAAATAGAAGAGTTGAGTAAATCAAAAATCCAAAGGGGGTTCATGGCCAAGGGAAAAGATGTCCGAATAACGGTTATTTTGGAATGTACCGGTTGTGTTCGAAACGGTGTTAATAAGGTATCAACGGGTATTTCCAGATATATTACTGAAAAGAATCGTCACAACACGCCTAATCGATTGCAATTGAGAAAATTCTGTCCATTTTGTTACAAACATATGATTCATGGGGAGATAAAGAAATAGATCGAATCGAGCACTTGTATGTAACCCTTCCAAGGAAGGGTAAAAATGACATTTCTATATAGAACATAGTTAAATATTCTATATATAACATAATTAAATATAAACAAACCAAATCCTATTTATTCTAATTCATTTTAGATCCGACCGAAATAGGATTTTCGGGATAAGGAATAAACTAAACAAACCATGGATAAATCCAAGCGGCCTTTTCTTAAATCCAAGCGATCTTTTCGTAGGCGTTTGCCCCCGATTCAATCGGGGGATCGAATTGATTATAGAAACATGAGTTTAATTAGTCGATTTATTAGCGAACAAGGAAAAATATTATCTAGACGGGTGAATAGATTGACCTTGAAACAACAACGATTAATTACTATTGCTATAAAACAAGCTCGTATTTTATCTTTGTTACCTTTTCTTAATAATGAGAAACAGTTTGAAAGAACCGAGTCGACCACCAGAACTGCGGGTCTTCGAGCCAGAAATAAATAGGCTTACTCTTTTTTCACTTGACTAAAAAAAAAGTAAAATCCGAACTCAAACGCAGATTGATGTTTTGTTCGAAAAATATGAAAAATATGGATTTAATTATCGTGTCGTAAGAAAAAAAAAGAATCGGGCAAGAATAAAGATTTTTTTTGAGTGTGTTCATTCAGTTTTACTATTTTTTTATCATATTTATTTTGACTTTACCCTCCCGGAGTTCATTCTCCGGGGAACTCCGTTTAAATTATTCCGGTGGATTCTTTCCAATGTACTTCTTTTATGATCTCATTGGAAATCATATAAAGACAATTTTTATTTGATATAGCTATTTGTGCAAGTATTTTACGATTAAGAAGCACCTGTTTCTTATATAGGTCGTGTATTAATCTACTATAACTATAGGATACCCCTATTTCACGAATTACTGCGTTTATTCGAGTGATCCACAAACGGCGAAAATTTATCTTTTGCTTATCCCTATCCCGATGCGACGAAACCAAAGCTCTTATTTTCTGTTGAGTAATTGTTCGAGTAAGTCTTGAATGAGCCCCTCGAAAGCTTGATGCAAATAAACGAATTTTTGTTCTACGTCTCCGAGCTATATTTCCCCGTCTAATTCTGGTCATTGAATAAATGAAACTTTGACGAATAACTAATAGATTTCCTTTCTTTCAGTTATTCTTTTTCCCTTTCCTAGTCTATTAATAACAAAGCTTTTTTCCAATGTATAAACTAAAAATTCCAATGACTTTGGCTACTATAACCTTCCCGACCGCTATTTTTCTTTTTTCTAGACATTTCACTTCGAAATAAGAGATTTCATTTTACTAGGTATCAAAATATAATAAATAAAAAATATAAATGGATAAAGAAATAGTGGCTTCCTTCGTTTATATGGTTACTTCTTAAACGGTGAGGTTTTCTCTATACACCGGAGCCTTTACTTCATTTAATCAATGTTATTGGTAACTTGTATAGTTCACATTCTTTGGCTCTACCCATGAATTATCTAGTAATAGGTCTTTCACGATTAGATCTACTTACACAGTAACGGTATTTAATTATGAAAGTTGGCTGGGTAGCTAACCCTGTTAGTCCGTTCTTGCAAGAGGGGCCTAAGTTTTATGTTTTTATTTTTAAGTAGGATTTTCTCCGCTTAATGGATAACCATTTGCTACCAATGGAGAATTGCTTCTTATCTTAAATTGAGGTGATTGGATTTGCACCAACGGAAACCATAAATTACATACACAATAGAATGGATAGATTTTTTTTTATACTGAATTGAACAGACTTATTTTTCTATTCTATCCTATTCCCCGGTACTGATCATTGATACTAGAAAAGTTTTATCCCAGCTCATGATCTGAACGAGTCGCACATACACCCTAGTACATGTTCCTCGACGCTGAGGGCATCCCCGAAGCGCGGGGGATTTTGTGACATTTCTGATTGGCTGTCTTGTATTTCTAATAAGTTGTTTAATAG